AATCAAATGAAATAAAGCGGATCGATAAGACCCCATACCTAGAGCTAACATCATATAACCCAGTTGAGACATTGTAGAATAGGCTAAACCTCTCTTAATATCTTTTTGGGCAAGAGCTAAAGTGGCTCCTAAGAGTACTGTGATTATACCTATCAAAGATATTATATACATTATAGAAGGGATAACTAGAAAAAGAGGAATAAGGCGAGCTACAAGAAAAATTCCCGCCGCTACCATAGTAGCAGCATGTATAAGAGCCGAAATAGGAGTAGGGCCCTCCATGGCATCAGGTAACCATACATGAAGAGGAAATTGTGCGGATTTAGCAATAGGACCCGCAAATAATAGAAATGCACACAAAGTAAGGAAAAAGAGATTGACTCTATTATTTAAAATTAAATTATTGAATATTTCGAACAAATCCTGAAATTCAAAACTGCCGGTTATCCAATAAAGACCTAAAATTCCTAATAATAAACCAAAATCCCCTACACGATTAATTATAAAAGCTTTTTGACAAGCATTCGCTGCAATAGGTCGTGTGAACCAAAAACCTATTAATAAATACGAACACATTCCAACTAATTCCCAAAAAAAATAAACTTGGATCAAATTAGAACTAGTAACTAATCCTAACATTGAAGTATTAAAAAAACCCATATAAGCAAAAAATCTCAGATATCCTTGATCATGAGACATATAATTGTCACTATAAATCAGAACCAAAACTCCAACTGTTGTAATTAATATTGACATAATAGAAGTCAGTGGATCAATAAAGTAACCGAACTCAAAAGAAAATTCATTATTTATGGTCCAAGACCATACATTTTGATGAATGCAACTTAGAAAAATTTGTTGAATAGATAGATAGAGTGAAAAGATCATAACTATACTTAACAAAAAAATACTCAGAAAAGTCCATACACGTCGAAGGTTTTTTGTTGCTGTTGGAAAAAGTAGAAGTCCAACTCCTAGTAAAACAGGTACTGGAAGGGGAATGAAAGGGATGATCCATGAATATTGATATGTATGTTCCATAAAATAAAAAACCCTTTTTATTTTATTCTTAAATTTAATATTTCTTATTCACTGGTTTGTATATATATATATTTCAAAGGGGACAATAAAAAAGCACGTGATTTCAAACCTAAATAGAAATTTTTTCGAATTAGTCTAATCCTTCATAAATCTTTGAAAAGAAATATATATTCAAATCAAAAAATTAGAAGCGATTAAATAATATTACTAAGTTGCTGTCAAAAAAATTATTTGTCTTTTTTTTATTACTACTCAATAAAATTGTGATTTTATGCAGATACAGAAAAAGTGAATTATAATTCCGTATTACAATAATTTATATACATATATAAAAAAAAATAGACCAAAATTTTACACGACAAAAAAATACTTAATATTAATTATATAATAACAAAACTTTACCTAAAAATCAGTTATTTGAGTTTGATTATTTAGAATTAGATTATTAAGGAATTAATTTTAATTCTGGAATTTAGTGATTGTCTTCCAGTACACTAAGTGAGCTTTTTTTTTTTACATATGAAGTGAAGAAATTTCATAATTTTTTTTGATAATATAATCTATCAGTATAAATTAATTAAATGAGCACTCTCGTACGGATTTCAAAGTTAAATAAAAAAAAGTAAAAAACAGTTGGGTTTTAAACTTTTTAATGTCTTTTTTGTTTTGAAAATAATATAATATATAATAAAATTTGAAAGAAAAAAATCACTTGATATCGACTACGAAAGAATAGAATAAGAAATGTCTTTGACATCCAATTATACCACTGAAAAACTTTTTTTCATTTTTGAATGGCAGTTCCAAAAAAACGTACTTCTATCTCGAAAAAGCGTATTCGTAAAAAAATTTGGAAAAGGAAGGGATATTGGACATCGTTGAAAGCTTTTTCGTTAGGGAAATCGCTTTCTACAGGTAATTCAAAAAGTTTTTTTGTACAACAAAATAAATAAGAAACACTAGAATAATTAGAATTAGCCTAACTTAAAAACAAATTTTTTAGAATACATATAAAAAAAATAGGAACCAAAAAAGGGATTCTTATTTTCCCCATCACTACCAATAATAAATAAAGATCTTGTATTTCCTCTTAAGAGGAAATACAAGATCTTTATTTAAGCGAAATCCATAGGTTCTTAAAATTAATTTCAGTGAAAAATTTGGCACTAATTAAGTGAATATCAGATAATAATAATAAATAATAATATATGATATGATTTTTAAGTGATCCAAAAATCTTATGTTTGTACTGTATTCTACAATATAAAAAGATGCATCAAAATATCTCGTTTGATAATTTTTTTTAACTTGAGCAATTAGATAAATCTTATTTTATTTAAAATTTCTACGTATTTTGGAGAAGTTTTAATTTTTAGAAAAAGCTTTTTTTATTAATGGAACTGAAAAATTGAATTTATCATTTTTTTTTTCATTTATATGATTAAAAAAAAATGATAAAGAGCATTTAGAGTTTTGTCTTTGGGTTGACGTCCCAACTTAAATTTTTCATTGTATTCTAGAAAAAAAATCGAGTGAATTAAAATAATTTTAAATACCTCAGATAAAAAAAAGATCTGAATTTAATTAAAACCCCAAATACCTATATTAAACAAATTTTTATTCATGAAATCTATTGTAAATTCCTTGGCGTCTTTATTTAAATTTCAATCTCGACGATTGAATAAAAACTTGTTAGTATTGTTTTGAACAAGTTGCCGCTATGGTGAAATTGGTAGACACGCTGCTCTTAGGAAGCAGTGCTAGAGCATCTCGGTTCGAATCCGAGTAGCGGCATAAGATCTTCTAAAAGAGATATTATAAGTTTTATAATCAAATTAATACCCGACTTTTTTCTAAAATCGGGTAAAACTTAGTATTAATTTTTTAATTTTTAACAAATTTTTTATGATTTTTTCAATTTTAGAGCATATATTAACTCATATATCTTTTTCGGTCGTTTCCATTGTACTGACAATTTATTTTTTAACTTTATTAGTTAATTTAGATGAAATCATAGGATTTTTTGATTCATCAGATAAAGGAATCGTAATTACGTTTTTTGGGATAACAGGATTATTATTCACTCGTTGGATTTATTCAGGACATTTTCCATTAAGTAATTTATATGAATCTTTAATTTTTCTTTCATGGGCTTTTTCAATTATTCATATGGTTTCCTATTTGAATAAAAATAAAAAAAATCACTTAAACGCAATAACTGCGCCAAGTGCTATTTTTATTCAGGGTTTTGCTACTTCAGGTCTTTTAAACAAAATGCCTCAGTCGTCTGCAATATTAGTACCAGCTCTCCAGTCCCAGTGGTTAATGATGCACGTAAGTATGATGATATTAGGCTACGGCGCTCTGCTATGCGGATCATTATTATCAATAGCTCTTCTAGTCATTACATTTCGCAAAGTCGGACCTGCTTTTTGGAAAAAAAATATTAAAAAAAAAAATTTATTAAATGAATTATTTTCTTTTTATGTATTTTACTACATAAACGAAAGAAATTCTATTTTACTACAACAAAACATTAATTTTAGTTTTTCTAGAAATTATTATAGGTATCAATTGATTGAACAATTAGATTATTGGAGTTTTCGTATTATTAGTCTTGGATTTATCTTTTTAACCGTCGGCATTCTTTCAGGAGCTGTATGGGCTAACGAGACATGGGGTTCATATTGGAATTGGGATCCAAAAGAAACTTGGGCTTTTATTACTTGGATCATATTCGCAATTTATTTACATATTAAAACAAATAGGAATGTTAGGGGTATAAATTCTGCAATTGTGGCTTCGATAGGCTTTCTTTTAATTTGGATCTGCTATTTTGGTGTCAATCTTTTAGGAATAGGTTTACATAGTTATGGTTCATTTACATCGAATTAAATAAACCATTAACAAAAAAAATAAAGGAATCCAAATAAAAAAGAATAGCATCTATATATAACGTCATATAAGATAAGAAATCTAATTTCGTTTTAGTCGTAAATCATCAAGAACCTTTTGAATCAAGTAGTACAATGATTCAAAAGGTTCTCACAATACAAAGACCAAAGACTTCTGATTACAATTAAATTTAATGCTTTTTTTGATTTCCTGAAAACTATCCATAAAAATAATTCGATAAAATGGATTCGACCTTGTCACTTGCTAATAAGAGCACAAAATCAGGATAAATCCCAATACCGATTATGGGTAGAAGAATAGAGATTGAAAGAAATAACTCTCGGGGTCCAGAATCAAAAAAAGAAAAGTTTTTGACATTAATTAACTTGTATCCATAGAACATTTGGCGTGACATAGATAATAAATATATAGGAGTTAATATCATTCCAATTGCCATTACAAAAATAATGAAAATTTTTGAAATTAAGAAATATTTTTGGCTGGTAATTATTCAAAAAAAAACGATTAATTCTGCAATAAAACCACTCATGCCGGGTAATGCAAGGGAAGCCATCGATAAGATAGTGAACATTGTAAATATCTTTGGAATGGAGATAGCCATTCCACCCATTTCATCAAGATAAACAAGCCGAATTCTATCATAACTCGTTCCTGCCAAGAAAAAAAGTGCAGCGCCAATAAATCCATGAGAGATTATTTGTAAAATAGCTCCATTAAGCCCGGGATCCGTTATAGAACCAATACCTATAATTATAAAACCCATATGAGATATGGAAGAATAGGCTATTCTCTTTTTTAAATTACGTTGACCGGGAGATGCTGAAGCTGCATAAATTATTTGGATTGTACCGACTACCATCAACCAAGGAGAAAACATAGAATGGGCGTGCGGTAATAATTCCATATTGATTCGAACCAACCCATATGCTCCCATTTTTAATAAGATTCCAGCGAGAAGCATACAGGTACTGTAATGCGCCTCGCCGTGGGTGTCAGGTAACCAAGTATGTAAAGGTATAATTGGTGATTTGACGGCAAAAGCAATAAGAAATCCAATATAAAAGAGTATTTCGAGTGTGACAGGATAGGATTGATTAGCTAATAGTTCTAAATTTAATGTTGGTTCGTTCGAGCCATATAAACTTATACCTAAAACTCCTATTAATAAAAAAATAGAACTTCCCGCAGTGTATAAAATAAATTTTGTAGCTGAATACAGACGTTTCTTTCCACCCCACATAGATAAAAGTAGATAAACGGGAATTAATTCTAATTCCCACATGATGAAAAAAAGTAAAAGATCCCGAGAAGAAAATGATCCTATTTGACCGCTATACATTGCTAACATCAGGAAATGGAATAATCGGGAATCCCGAGTAACTGGAAAAGCCGCTAAAGTAGCTAAAGTAGTAATAAATCCCGTCAGTAAAATAGTTCCTATAGAAAGTCCATCTATTCCTAGTCTCCAGTAAAAATTTAAAAAATTGATCCATTTATAATCTTCGGACAGTTGAATTAATGGATCGTCCATTTTAAAATTATAACAAAAAGCGTAGGTCATTAGAAGAAGTTCTAAGGTACAAATGCATATAGTATACCATTTATTTACTTTATTTCCCCTATGCGGGAGAAATAACATTAACGAACCGGCAAATATTGGAAAAACAACAATTATTGTTAACCAAGGAAAATCATTCGTGGTAAAGATAAGATACACCAGGTCCAAAGAACGCGTACTCAAAAAAATATATAAATAAAAAAATATAATTGCACTTTTTTGAGTACGAGTACTTGTCAATAAAAAAATAAAATGTATTCCAAATTTATTCAAATGAGGTTTTCGGTAACGTATCAATAAGCTAGACCCATGCTTCTAGTTGTTTCATGCCATAAATAAACTCGAACGCTCAAAAAATCCGTTGGACAGGCAGATTCACATCTCTTACAACCAACACAGTCCTCGGTTCTTGGAGCGGAAGCTATTTGCTTGGCTTTACATCCATCCCAAGGTATCATTTCTAATACGTCTGTAGGACATGCTCGGACACATTGAGTACATCCTATACAGGTATCATAAATTTTTACTGAATGTGACATAGGATCTATAGTTTTTTGAATGTCATAAATTTTCAATCTAGTAAACTTCTAACTAAATGATATATTAAAATACTAGATGAAGCAATGATTTCCTTTAATAGAATTTTTGTAATGAATTCTGGCTCAATTGATTAAAAAATGGGGCTAAAATACTTTGATTTCTTAGATTTTTACAAATATAATCTAGTAAGTCATAACCTATAATATATATATGCAAATTTCAACCTATAATTTTTTTATTTATGCTACTTATTTAATAAGGTCGATTGGTTGATGCGAGTTGATTTTCTGTTACGATAAATTGACGAGACTATAGCTAATCCAATAGCTGCTTCAGCGGCTGCAATTGCTATAACAAAAATGCAGAAAATATCTCCTTTTAGTTGGGAATTATCAAAAAAATCAGAAAATGTTACGAAATTCATATTAACTGCATTGAGTATAAGTTCAAGACACATAAGAGCCCTAACCATATTTCGACTCGTGATCAATCCATAAAGACCAATCAAAAATAAATAGGCACTCAAAACAAGTACATGTTCGAGTATCATTCAGCAACTCCTTATAAATATTGATTCATTTGAATATGAATAATAAAAAAAAAATTCACCGGATTCAATCAACTAGAATATAAAAAAAGTACGAATAAAAACTATATTAGGGAAAAAATTTTCAAATATATATCAAATCTAAAAATTGATATTTAAAATCTGAAATAGTATTTAATCAAATTTAATTGAATAAACGAAAAAAAAGTATCATAACATACATAAAGTTTTCTTTGGTCTTTACTAATTAGATTAGAACGTTTTTTATTGACGAGCCACAGAAATTGCACCTATCAAAGCAACTAAAAGAATTATTGAAATGAGTTCAAATGGAAGAAAAAAATCTGTTGATAAATGAATTCCTATTTGTTGGCTATGACTTATTAAATCTTGCTCTAGAATCTGGTTTAATCTTGTAGTCCAAATAACCCCGTACCATGACGTATCGAGAATAGTAGAAATTAATGAAAAAAGAATAGTTGTACAAACCCATGAAGTAATCCCATCCCCAACGGTCCACAGATTGAAATCTGTGGAATATTCTGAATCATTCATGAACATCACAGCAAATATTATTAAAACATTTATAGCCCCCACGTAAATAAGGAGTTGTGCAGCAGCTACAAAATGGGAATTTGATAGAATATATAATAAAGATATACAAACAAGAACAAATCCTAAGGAAAAGGCTGAAAATATTGGGTTGGGAAGTAATACCACTCCCAGACCTCCTACTAGAAGACCGGATCCCAGAAAAATTAAAATAAAATCATGTATTGGTCCAGGCAAATCCATTATATTATTAAAATAAGAAAAAATCGAAATCCTTTTCATGACCTTATTAATTTAACCGGGGAATTTTTTTTTTAATATGTTTCTAATATGTTTCTAATATGTTTCTAATAGAGTGAAATTAGAATCTAATGGATATGAATTGATGTAGATACAATTATTAGACAGTTTCGCTTTTTTTATTCTAAAGTGTATTTTCAACCTATCTATTTCAAGAAAGTAATTACGAATATATTATATTAAAAGAATGAGCCTTAATACTTAATATTATTATATAAATACAAGTTTTTAATTAAATTCTTTATATAATTCAACAATTTTGAATTCATTTTTTAATAAAATTAATGGGTTTACCCGTTTTGAGGTGAATTCAAAATTGTTCGAATAGTGTAATCGTTAATTACTGACATTGGTAAACGACCCAAAGCCATTTGATTATAATTCAACTCGTGACGATCATAAGCTGAAAATTCATATTCTTCAGTCATTGACAAACAATTTGTTGGACAATACTCAACACAATTACCACAAAATATACAAATTCCAAAATCAATACTGTAATTAAGCAATCGTTTTTTTCGAATATTAGTTTCCAATTTCCAATCAACAACAGGCAGATCTATAGGACATACTCGAACACATACTTCACAAGCAATGCATTTATCAAATTCGAAATGGATTCGACCGCGGAAACGTTCTGATGTTATTAATTTTTCATAGGGATATTGAATAGTTACAGGTAAACGATTTGTGTGGGATAAGGTAATCATGAAACCTTGACCAATATACCTTGCAGCTCGTAGGGTTTGTTGACCATAATTCATGAACCCGGTTATCATCGGAAGCATATTGAAATTATCTATGAATAATTTTCTCTTTGTTTCTTTCTCTTGTTTAAAACAAGTAATGAATATGTTGGATTCATTTTCAATTTAGAGTGAAAAGAGTTGGAAAGAAGTTGTTAATAATAGATTACCAAGGGAAATCGGTAAAAGAAATTTCCACCCAAGATTTAATAGTTGATCCATTCTTAGCCTAGGTAAAGTCCATCTTGTTGCGATAGAAATGAACAAGAACAAATACGTTTTAGCTAATGTAATAAAGATACCAATTGTTGTTCCAAAAATTTGATCCCTTTCAAATAGCCCCAGAATAGATATATACGGAATAGAAATATTCCAACCGCCTAAGTATAAAACCGTTACAAATAATGAGGAAATTAATAGATTTAGATAAGAGGCAACGTAAAATAAACCAAACTTGATACCTGAATATTCAGTTTGATAACCCGCTATTAATTCTTCTTCCGCTTCTGGTAAATCAAACGGTAACCTCTCGCATTCTGCTAGGGAAGAGATAAGAAAAATGATAAAACCTATAGGTTGACGCCACAAATTCCATCCCCAAAAACCATATTTTGATTGTGCCTCAACTATATCAACTGTACTTAAACTGTTAGATAATCCTAGTCGGTGATAACATTACTATTCCCACCGCTATTACAAAACCGTACATGAGGTCTTCGCCTCATACGGCTCCTCGGGGGCCATAAATAAATCTAAAGACCGGATTAATTTAGGTGGTGTTCTAAAATAGATTAAATATAAATAGATCTGGGGTCCAAAATTATACCAATGGAATTCTGTCTGCTCAAATTCTAAGAATAAAAAAGGCGCTTCGGAATTCATCTCATCCTTTACAAATTTTAATTTCTATTTGTTGAGTAATAACTGAATCCTTTAATAAAATACTCCTTGTAAAAATAAAAATTAGGTATTTCAGCCCATCGTGGTTTTCAATTACGAAAAAGAATTAGACATCCTATTAGTTTATTCTTCATGACAGAAATTCTATTTTATTTTCGAAATATATGAAACAAAATATTCTTGTTTCGTTCCTATTCTTCTTTCTTTTTTAGAAAAAAGGTTGGTGGACTTAAAAAATAAAGGATTATTTCGTTTCTGATAGTCATTAAATTTATCGGTGGATAGGAGCATACTCTGAATCGGAATCTTGGGGAGTACTGGCTGATCATTTCTACTAATTTCAAGCCCCAATTAACCTTCTTTTTTATGTTATGCATAAATCTCCTTTTCAATTTTGTTAATCTCTATTACAAATTCTTTGTGTATTTTGGTGTTTCTAACCATCCACTCATTTTACCTAATTGCCGCTCACTTTGTAATACATGTATGTTAATCCATATAACTGATAGTGAAAACGTCATACGGTTAGTTAATATTTTTAACCCGCTTCAAGCCAGGATGACCAATCAACCAATCTTGGGGTAAAGTGATTCTTACGCTTATGTTTATTTCCGTTTAATCTTTGTACATAGGAAATGAGATTCAATTTTTCTTTTTACTGCTAATTTCTGAACAGTTTTTTTCACTCATATATAACTATCAAATTACTTTTATTAAAATTAACCCGAAAGAGAAATATATATATATTCTGTTTTTTAACTTAATTCGTCTAGAAGAAACAGAATAGTAAAAATAAACATTTATGTTTCAACGAATCGCACGTAGAGATATTGATAAAACACATAGAGTTAATGGTATTTCATAACTAATCGATTGGGCAGCAGCTCGCAGACCACCTAAAAAAGAATATTTATTATTTGATCCATATCCTGACATAAGAAGTCCAATCGGAGCAATACTTGAGATGGCAATCCATAAAAAAATACCAATATTGAGATCCGCTAAAACAAGGTGCTTGCTAAAGGGAATTACTGAATAACTTAGTAAAATTGAGATAACTGCTATAGATGGTCCAATACTAAATAAAGGAGTATTTCCTCTAGATGGACGAAGATCCTCTTTGAAAAGTAGTTTTGTCCCGTCGGCTAGAGCTTGAAGAATTCCCAACGGGCTGGCATATTCAGGTCCAATACGTTGTTGTATCCCGGCAGATATTTCTCTTTCTAACCACACAATTACTAGTACACCTGTTATGATTCCCAATACAAGAGAAAATATAGGGACAAATATCCATATGAGTCCATAGACCTCTTTTAAAAATTCCAATCTAACAAAAGAATTTATAGTTTGTACTTCTGTTGCATAAATTCTCATTTTAACGATCAACTTCTCCCATAATTATATCTATACTACCAAGTATCGTCATAATATCAGCCAATTTCATTCTTTTAACTAGTTCAGGAAGAATTTGCAAATTAATAAAACCCGGTGGTCGGATTTTCCATCTCCACGGAAAACCGCTTTGATCTCCTATGAGAAAAATTCCCAACTCCCCTTTTGGAGCTTCAACTCTTACATAAAGTTCTTGTTTTGATAATTCAAAAGTAGGAGAAGGTTTTTTACTAATGAATCGATATTCAAAATCATTCCATTCTGGATTCCTTTTTCTATCAAAGCCTCTGCTTTCGAAATTCTCATAGGGACCCCCCGGAAGTCCTTCCAGAGCCTGTTGAATAATTTTGATGGATTCTGTCATTTCGCTAAGTCGTACTAAATAACGAGCTAATGAATCTCCTTGTTTTTGCCACTGAATTTCCCATTCAAATTCATCGTAAGACTCATAACGATCAACTTTACGAAGATCCCAGGGTATTCCGGATGCGCGTAGCATTGGTCCGGATAAACCCCAATTTATTGCTTCTTCCCCACCAATAATCCCAACTCCTTCAACCCGCTCTAAAAAAATAGGATTTCGTGTAATAAGCTTTTGATATTCAACAACCTCTGTTAAAAAATAATCACAAAAATCCAAGCATTTGTCTATCCAACCATAAGGTAAATCAGCCGCTATTCCTCCAATACGAAAAAAATTATGCATCATTCTCATACCGGTGGCAGCTTCGAATAGATCATATACAAATTCGCGTTCTCTGAAAATATAGAAAAAGGGGGTCTGTGCACCAATATCTGCCATAAAAGGGCCGAGCCATAACAGATGAGAAGCTATACGACTCAATTCCAGCATAATTACTCTTATATAGCTGGCCCTTTTAGGAACTTGAATATTTCCCAACTGTTCTGGTCCATTTACTGTTATTGCTTCTGTAAACATAGTAGCTAAATAATCCCATCGCGTTACATAAGGTAAATATTGTATAATTGCTCGGTTTTCTGCAATTTTTTCCATTCCTCTGTGTAAATAACCCAATATGGGTTCACAGTCAACAACATCCTCACCATCTAGAGTAACAATTAAGCGAAGAACACCGTGCATGGATGGGTGGTGAGGTCCCATATTGACTATCATAAGATCTTTTCCTGTAACTGGTCTCTTCATAAGTTTTTCCTTGATTCGTTCTGGCATGAATTAGATTGTTGAAAAAGAAGTTTATGAAAAAATTCAAGAGCGAAAAAATTAACTAATTCACAATTTTTGAATTTAACGGGTTTTTAATTCCCGAATATTCAACTGATTAATTAATTCTTTATAACGTACTCTATTTTTTTTTGACAAATAAGTCAGCAGTCGTTGACGTTTTCCCAGAATTTTTCGTAGACCCCTCTGAGATAAATAATCTTTTCTGTGCAATTCCAAATGTGAAGTAAGTCTTCGTATCTTATTCGTGAAACTTAATACTTGAAATTCAACGGATCCCCTGCTTTCTTCTTTTTTTTCTTGAAATGAAATAAATGCATTTTTTATCATAAAAAGAAATCCTTCCCTTTTTAATATGAATTGAAAGATATGAATTTTACTGATCAGTGATAATAATGGTAGTTTTTTTGTACAAGGATCCGAATTTAATTATAAACTTCTTAATTTTCTCAAAAAATAGTCTAAATTTAGATGTAAAAAAAAGGGAGGATTCTGTTAATTTATTTATGGATCCGCTTTGATTGGTATCTATGTCATAAATGAAACGACTCTCATGTATAAAGATTTAATTTAAAGCAATCCCACATATTTGTGCATACAATTGTTTTCATATACCGTAACTTATATATTATATATCGTAAAAAAGATCTATCATTAATCAACTTTAAATCGCGTATATGTATGTATTCTTATCATACTGAAATTATTTCCGTTAGTCGTATTAAACCAATAGCGATTCATACAAGCTAAATCTTCTAATATAAAATTGGGCCAAAGAAAGGATTTTAATTTAATTAGGTTATTTTTATCCTTATCAAGATCTTTCTTTTTATGCAAAACTGTGGTCAAGTTTTGAATATTCTTATCAAATCTTGAATTTATATCCCTCGCATTTTTTTTTTTTAAGTTGAAACAAATTAGAATTCGAAATTCTCTACGTCGTTTAGGGGATAAAATTTTTTCAGGGACAAAGAAATCATAATTCTTTTTTTTATGAATATAGCTTTTTTTTTTGTATCTTTTCCTTTTTTTTTGTTTAGTTTTATGAACCAATGAAATACCTATCGTTCTATATATAATAAGTTGTCCATTGTTTTTTAGAGACAAACGGACAGGTTCAATAATCAATATTCCCTTTTTCTTAAATTTTTCAAAAGTGCAACTTTTCTCAATCATTAAAATATCTAGGCTCATCTCTCCTCTTTCAATAGAAGATATCGCTATCTCGTTTGGATTTTTTAGTCTAACCAGGAGAGAGTATACTTTTACATTATTGAGAATTTTGTGATTAAAAAAACAATTCCAGCGCAATTGAAAACGCGAATACCTTGTGAGAAATAAATAAAGTTCCACTTCGGTATTGCTTTTGTATTGTTTTTTATTTTTACGTTTTTTTATCTTCGATTCTGCATAATTTTCTTCAATATTTTTTTCTTGGTTTGATAGAGCTGATTCAGGATTTCTTTTTTTTTCTTTATCTGATTCAATCTCTCCTTGACCTGCCGATTCTTTTTCTTCTTTATTTAAATTATAAAATTGAAAAGATTTTTTTTTGTTTGATGGTATAAAACCTTTTTTCTTTAGAGTAATCTTTTTATTAACATTTTTTTTTTCATTAAAATTGAAAAGAAGTAATTTAATTGGTATGACCCACGGTTTCATTTTATATGTATTAGAAAATAAGAAAAATTCTGGAAAGAAACAAAATTCAAAATTTGTTATACGCTGATTTAGTATTTCTTCATTCATTCCCATCCAATCAAAAAAAAAGAAACTTTTTTGATTGGCAAGACCCGTCTTAGTTATTTTATCAATTCTTTGATAATTCTGAACTGTAGTCTTAATAGATTTTTTTTTACTCATGGTATCAACCCAGGGCTCACTATTTACTTTTTTTCTAAACCAAAAGTTGAGAATTCTCCAATCCAAATATTTTCTATGCCGAATTTCCCCTATACCCCGAATTTTATATTTTTCTAGAAAACAAGAGACTAAACAATTATCTAGAGCGATGCCCATAGACATATCAAAAAATTTTTCTGTAGAATTTATAGATTTGTAGCAAAAAAGATTATATATAGAATCTTTTTTGAAATTCTGTTTTGAATTAAATAACAAGTCGGCCTCAAAAAATTTTTGTTTTTTGTAATTATCAAATTTGTTTTTTTCATATGAATCTTCTTTGGTTAAACTGGGATTTATAACTTGAGATTCTTGGTTTATTTTCTTTTTCCATTTTTGGGTTACTAATCTAGCCCATGCAATCTGAGGTAAATTGTATTGAGAATGACCTCGTAACCAGTTTTTCCATGGATTTACTTCGGAATTTAAAAAAGTTTTATCTTTCAATTCATAATGAAAAATTCCTTGTTCTTGAAAAAAAGCCCTTAGTTGATTCTTAACAAAAAAGGATGTTATGCATATGTTATATTCAAGAACAGCCTTTAATTTAGAAAAGTTACTAACTTTAATTTGTGATAATTTGTAAAATACATATGCTTGTGATAAAGAGCATAGGTCATAACTAATTTTTTTTTTATTGGATATTAAATTTTTTATAGTCGAACTAAAATAAAGGGTATTTTTTTTTTTTTTTATTTTTTCTCCATTTTCTTCATTCTTGTAAATATATTTATCAAGAATTATTTCTGTTGATTCAAAAAAAAGTCGTGTAGTAATTCTTGGAATATTAATGATACCTAGCAAAATAACTATAGACAGTTGTTCAATGCAAAATTTAAAAAAAAAAAAAGATTTACGAATTAATCGGATATTTGTTCTTTTGACTGTCTGCCAACTTTTTTTTGATGACTCAATTTTTTTAGAATCATAACGCGGTTTGTTACAATTATTAGTTAGGTTTTCTTTTTCTTTTGAAATTTCTCCTGTTTGATTTCTAACTGTCTTTATTCTATCAATCAAATTTTTTATTTTGTTTTCGCTGAGTGAAGAATTTGCCCACTCCGTGGATTTTTTTTGAACAGATAGTTCATGAATCATCTGATTATTCATTATTGAATCTTTTTTAGTTTCATTTAATTCATATATTTCTCTCAGGCCAAATAATGGAATTAGATTTCGTTTTGAAAGGCTTTTTTGTTTTCCTTTTAGAAAAAGAAAGTTTTTGATAATCCAGTTTTTAATTCCTTTTGCGACTTTTCGGAAAATTGTTGCTCTTTCTTTAAAAATCCTTAAAACCAGAAAAGACTTAGTTTTGGATTTTTTGATTTTTTTTTTTAATTCTTTTGAAATAGGTTCAAAAAAAGAAGGCGTTTTTTTGGCAGAACCAAACGGTAGTTCAGTT